ACATAAAAGTTGGAAATTCATCCGGTCGACATAATCATAATATTAGATTTGTAGAAATGAAAAAATAGATCCTTTGTTTCTGATGATGTTTTTGAAGGAATCCCTTGATTGATTCATGGTATCTGTTCCTCCATAGTATGGAGGTCCCTTCCGAAACAAGAAGAAAGAAGGAATCCATTTATTTTTTGGATGACACAGGATTTCTACAGATGAGACATTCTGCAACCCGTTTCTATACTAATTTAATTGAACCTTACTCGACTCTATAAAAAGAAAATTTCAAGCAAAAAAAAGACTCTTAATGTTCCGGTTGATCCGGTTGAAAAGATAAAATCTTGGATTTTTGCAATATCCAAATCCTTATTTATTATCCCATTTACAGTGAAAATTTTCTTTTTTTTTATATAAGTTTATTGAAGAAGTTCCATTTGCTCAATAAGTCATCCCCCTTTTTGTCCACTACTTCTTATGAATTTAAAGAAAGATTATGAATCTAAAGAAAGAGGTTCCGATAGACCTGTAAAAGAAAACAGTAATCTTTGACGAACAGGACCAAGAATCATTATTATTTCGACACAAGAAAAGGAATTTCCCGCCCTTTTGTTCCTTTCATTTATTCTTTGCCGCGTATTTATTCTCCTCCTACTTATGTTATGCCCCCTATTATCTATTAGAATTCGATTCTATTAGATATAAAAACTATTGATGCATTACATGACATTGACAATCTGGCAATAGGAGGTGTCACAACGCTTCAACTTGGATTGAAAATAAAAAAAAGGGGGGGGGGGGGGGTGAAGTAGTCTTCTTCACAATATACATACTATTACTAGGAATGGGATACAAGTACTAGGAATGGGATACAAGCAATTCCCAACATCTCGCAGAAATGCAGTATAAACAAAGCAAGCAAGGGGCTTTCCATATTTTTTTTTGATCATACATAATTGCATCGATCAACAATAATTCGGCCCTTTTTTTACCAACTTGATGAATCTGTGGATCTAGAAATTCATTTCGGACAATTGAACCTTCTCAAACTGTTTCTTTTTAAGAACCAAAAAGATTTGTGCTAGAATAACAGATGCCAAGAAGAACAACAAACCTTGGACACGTAATGGATCTTGAAGTACTATTTCTGCATCTCCCTGACCAAATCCACCCACATTGGGATTACTCGTTAATGGCTGATCAAGCTTGATGGATTCGCCCTCTGAAACAAGAAGTTCTGGTCCTGGAGGTATAATATCAACCACTTGATGTCCATCCGATGCATCGGCTATGGTTATTTCATATCCCCCCTTTTCTTTACGTACTATTCTGCTTACTATACCTGCTGCTGTAGCATTATAGACTGTATTGTTACTCTTGCTCCCATCGGGATAAATCTGACCCCTTCCCCTGTTCCCACCTACGTATATGGGATATTTTAAGAAGTGAACGTCTTTCTTAGTAGAAGGGTCCGGAGAAAGAATGGGAAAGATGATTTCACTATATTTCTGACCAGGAACAGGACCCACCACAAGAATATTTCTTTTAGTGGGGCGATAGCTCTGAAAAGACAGATTGCCCATCTTTTCTTTCAGCTCGGGAGAAATACGATCGGGGGGAGCTAATTCGAATCCTTCGGGTAAAATAAGGACAGCCCCTACATTCAAAGCCCCCCTCTTACCATTAGCAAGAACTTGTTTCAGTTGCATATCATAAGGGATTTTAACAACTGCTTCAAATACAGTATCAGGAAGCACAGCTTGTGGAACCTCAATATCCACGGGCTTATTAGCTAAATGGCAATTGGCACATACAATACGCCCAGTTGCTTCTCGTGGATTTTCATAACCCTGCTGCGCAAAAATGGGATACGCATTTGAAATAGATGTCCGAGTTATTACATATATCATGATCAATACGGAAATGAATCGAGTCATCTCTTCCTTTACCCAAGAAAAGGTATTTCTATTTTGCATGGTCCAATTATTGATCCCGGAAATTTCTACAATAAATTAGGTAGGTAGCTAGTATAGTTCCCTATCCACGATTCTGCCATTGTACTGGAATAATTGTACTGAAGTATAGGAAGAATCCCCTGGGCGGGTAGAAGTATAAAGAGTGAGTAAGCTTCAAAACGGTTTGTTTATGTACGAAGTGGCATCATGATTTGATTGATATCAGCAGATCAAATGAGTTCTTCATTCATTCATTCATTGAATGATAAATCACTACAAGTGAAGGAGATACACGATTTAAATAATGGAAGATCCAATATTTCAAAATTGTATCTAGAATGACTGGAAAAGTGGAAACAAGACCAGATATAATTTGATCGTTATGAGCAAATCCAAAATCTTTGTAGACCGAACCAATCATTAGTTCCCAACCGCGGGGTGAGTGGAATCCGATACATAAATCAGTTAATAAAAGAATAGAAAAAGCCTTTATTGTGTCGCTTAAGTTATAGAAGAATTCCTGAACCCAAGAATTCAGAATGACAAGTTCTTCATTACCCAGAATAGAATAACCGCTTAGAATAGCAAAACAGATTATATTTGTCGAGAAATGCAAAATGATATGGATATGATCTTCATTGTGCATTTTGACCAATTGTATCGTCTCTTTGTGGATTCCTATACGAAGCTTTTGTATCTGTGTCTCCGGGTACTCTTTTATCATTTCATCCAACAGGAATAGTTGTTCTAATTCTATGAATCTTTCTAGAACGTTCTTTTCTTGAATATCATTCAAAAAAGTTTCTGATTGTCCGGTATTCCACCAATTAGTAACCCAAGGTTCCAGGCTTTTATTAAATGAGAGAGAAATCCACCAGGGCAAAAAGACTATAGATGCAAGATACGGGAGGGGAATCAATGCTTTTTTCTTTTTTGACACTTTTCATCTGTGAATTGTTAATGAACCCACTTCATTTGCCGACTCTATTTGATCCGATATTTCTATGAAGCATGAGTTCTATAACAAGGTATGGAACCTATGGATCTATTCCCCCTTTTTTTTTGAATTGTTTAGTCCTTGGATCTAGAAAGAATATAGAAAAAGAATAATAAGGATCCGTTTCGAATGAAGAAATAAGCAAATATTTTTACCAGATATCTCAGTTGGTCAAATTCGAACCAATTCTATCTTAATTTGTTCTTTCGATGAATGCCCAAAAGAACCACTTGAAATAATGAATATTATTTGGATTTCGAGACGAAAGAACTCTTCTCAATTATTCCTGGTTGCTGGGAGCCGGTGAAAATTAAAAAAAAAAAAAAAATAATTGAGGGGATACTTCTGAAAAATATGAATGATGAAATCCGAAATAGGTGGCAAAATGAGAGAGAAATTGGATAGTTATGAAAGATCTAAGCGTTTGGTTATCAAGGAGCTAAAAAAAGGATCAAAAAAGAAACATCGATTGACAAAAGAAAGATAATTAACGAGATACATCTGTATCTAATGTTTTAATCCAAGGTATTGGCCCTAAAAAGAGAAATTCTGTATTCTGTATTCCGAAATGTTCGGATATGTGTAATGAATACATACTTATTAGACTTGTTACTAGTAGAATTGAGTTCTATATGTAGAAAAAAGTTTTGGTCTATAAAAACAGCTTCTTATTGTGGTTGTTCCGTATACGTCCGCCTGCTTTATTCTATGGGACACAGAAGGATTACCAACGGAACGGGGGAAATCAAATCTAACATGTTTTGCTCGAATGAACGTCCCGAAGAAGCTTCAATTATATTAAAAAGGGGGTTCCTGGATTCCTTCCCTCATGCTGAGAAAACATTTATTTCATTTCAAAATACTTCAATTGGCACGCGCAAGAAATAAGCCAATTCAGCAGCTTTTTGTTCAATTTCCCGTGGAGTCAAATTTTCATCAGTACGAGTCAAGGGAATGGCGCCCCGGCCTCTAATTTCCATATAAAGGACACGCCGAGGATAAAGACCCTCTTTAACTTCCATTCTGATCGATTGGATATCCCTCATAAGGAATCGAAGAAAGATGCGACGATTTATTCCAGGAAATCCCCAACGAAAAATACACACTATTCCTTCTTTTCTATCGAATCGATCATAACCACTACCTACATTCCACGAAATTGTGCACCACAAATAGGAACTAATGAACAGACCTGCGATCCCATAGAAAGACATCACGATTCCTTGGGGAAAAAAAATGATTTGCTGAGACGGGAATAAGGATATCAGATTCCTACCAAGATAACTGGAAGTTCCAACCAATAAGAATCCCAATGAACCTAAAAAAAGGATACAGGCCCAGCAGAAATTACTTGTTTTTCGAGACCCCGTTATAAGTTCTATCCATATACGTTCTGATCGATAGTTCATACTAGATCCAGTTGCATCCTATTCTATTAGAATTGAGAGAAGAGAATAAGCCAAATGAATTTGATTTTACTTTATTTTTGTTTTGCTCCCGAAGTCACTCTCATCAACTAGCACTATTATGATGTGAACTATTAGGAATAATTCATCGAATTGATTAGATATAAAATAATAACATCCCCTTCATATGATATGTATATCTACACAATATAGATACGTTGACTTTCTATTTCAGATATCCGCTGATCCATTTCAAAACACCTATCCCCACCCACATATACATGAATTTATCCGTATATTATGTATCCGCATACATAACCATTTTTTTTTTATTTGTGCTCGGAGGGAGCCGCATGTTGTACCATATTCCACTAAATAGATATATGTATTATGATCCAAGTTATGATCCAAGTGTTGAAATAAATTGATGAAATTTTGTCCTATCGGATCTAGACAATCTTGTTTTTTTGAACATGAAGAAATAAAGAAGCCATTGCAATTGCTGGAAACACTAAGCCCACTAAAGGCACAAAAATAGAGGGTAAATTGAGATCTGTCATAGAATGGGTACCTCGATTTAATATTTGTACCTGTTATAAAGATATCTTATGTTATGATAAGTCTATCTATTAATAAGTCTATCTATTATAAGTATTATTAAGTATCTAATAAGTGCAAGGAATGTAGAGCTAAATAAGTGTATGTGTATCTATTCATCTCTCTACAAAAATATATGGATGATAATCCGCCTTATTATTCTTGCTCTACCGCCCTTATCTTCTAATAAAGAGTTTCTTACGAGTTTCCTAAAGATTCGTTAGAATCCGACCCAACAGGAATTCATAGTCAAAATGTAGGTTCTCGGGAGATATAAAAATATGCAACACTTCCCTTATAGATTTGAATTAATCTATATATATATTAATACAATATATATATATTAATATGAAAGAAGGGAACATAAAATTCTTTTTATTTTTTTTTTTCAATTCCATTCCGCGGAAGTCAGAATTCACTCTTTTCCTCTTGATAGAGGGTTCCAATTACTAATCATGAATAGGGGTAGGATAAAAAATCCGTATAAAAAAAAAGTAATTATCCGAAACTTCCTATAGAACTTATGTTACCAAAGAAAACCCCACTCCTCTTATTTTTTTTTGACTTTGATTCCGATGAACTAAAGTTCGCTACAAATAACTGAACCTAGCACTCTACTTTAATTTTGATTCAAGGGAAAGAAACCGTGTAGCTGAAATAATTCACTCAGAACACCTTTTAAAAGATTACGTGGTACGATTGGATCAAATAAGCCCTTATGAAATGAATACTCAGCCGCTTGTGAACCGTCGGGTACTGTCTTATTCAATGTTTGTTCAATTACTCTTTTACCCGCAAATGCAATGTAAGCATTAGGTTCAGCAATAATGATATCTCCCAACATACCAAAACTGGCCGTTACTCCACCGGTTGTAGGAGATGTAAGGATTGATACATAGAATAATTTTTTATTGAATTGATAATCATATGAAGCGGAAGATATTTTAGCCATTTGCATCAAGCTCAAACTTCCTTCTTGCATGCGTGCCCCTCCCGAAGCACACACCATAATAACAGGTAGAGATCTATTAGCAGCATATTCAATCAACCGGGTGATTTTCTCGCCTACTACGGATCCCATACTACCTCCCATGAACTGAAAATCCATAACCCCAATTGCTATGGAAATCCCATTTATTTGGCCTATGCCTGTTTGAACAGCCTCAGTTAAACCTGTCTTTCTTTGATACGAATCGATACGATCTCTATAAGGTTCCTCTTCCGAGTGAAATTCAATGGGATCGATAGAGACCATGTCTTCGTCCATAGGATTCCAAGTGCCTGAATCAACCGAAAGTTCGATTCTATCTGAACTATTCATTTTCAAATGATATCCACATTGTTCACAAATATTCATTTTTGATCTAAAAATTTTCTTATAATTTAATCCATAACAATTTTCGCATTGAACCCATAAATGTCTGTATTTTTTATTTCCATCGAAATCATTAGATTTCCCTCTTATATTGAAATCACTGCCATTACCGCTAGTTCTTATACTAGAACTCCCACTGTCACTTACACTTTCACCACTACAAATGTAACTATAAATATAACTGTAAATGGGATTGTCGCTACCACTTGAAATGTACCTATCAATACTGATTTCAGAACGAAGATAACTATCAATGCAACTATTAATGTGATTATTCCAACTATACGTAGTATCATACATATAATGATCGTAGTAGCGATTGTCACTCTTAGACCCACTATTCAGATAACTAGAATTCAGATAACTAGAAAAAGCATTTTCTAGTTCACTCAGAAAAGAACTAGCATTGTCAATCTCAAAAACCTGATTTTCAATATCAAAATATACGGAATAACTGTTACCATTACTATCCCTAACTAAAAAAGTGTCATCAGAGATGAAACTCCAAATGTCCCTGACACCGAAAAAATGATCAACATTACTGCAACTATAACTGCGACTTTCGCGCCAACTATGAATGTTTTTATTCGTATCATTTAGAATGGGATCTTCACTTCCACTGGTATTTCCAATAGGACGACCAAGACTGTCCATTGATTTACCTAGCCCCCACCTGTGTTCTAATTCCTCGTTAGACAACATTGAATTGAACCACCATTTTCCCATAGAGCCTTCCTGCCCCCTATTTGAAAATACAATAAATGAATAGTCATTAGTCATTCGACGAAAAATCATTTTACTATTTCATTTCCTATCGGAATACGCATATAGATCCAATCACTAGGATTATTAACTAAATAATGAATAACTATTGAAAGAAACGATTTTGTAGGAATCGGGGGTATCAATTATATGATATATGATGGAACCTTTTCTTCAATTATAAATAGAAGATGGGTTTATACCGTGTTGTGTACAAACTCTCATCAAAAAGTAAAAGATAAATATTTGTTCCCTCCTAGGAAGGATTCATTTTTGTATAATCTCATAGATAATCTCATAGATAGAATAATAAGTTTCTAATGCAACACGGAATGAAAAGGACAATATACAGGATGAGTAGAAGAAGTTGTGATCCTTGGTTCGATCTATGGTCCGAAACAATGGTATAGAAAAGGA